TTGTTTCTCCTTAATTTTATTTTAATTTTGAATCTACTCCTTCGAAGAAAAGAAAATAAGTCTCTTGAAATTTTTAACCTCCGATTGTATCCGAACGAGAGGAATGTTGAAAAGTCACTACGAACCCGAAACATACCATTGGAAAGTGATTCAGTAATTAAACCTTCATGAATCCATTTTTGTTCTTTCATTCCAGGTAACCCCTTTTATTATCAACTCATGGAGTAGGAGTGATATTAGACAACCCTTCCTCTTTTTTCAAAAAAAAAATAGGAAGTTTTCCTACGGATGCAATTCGTAGATCATAAAGATCACCATATATATAACAAAATTTCTCCCCCGATTCCTTCTAGTCGAGCCTCTCGGTCTGTCATTATACCTCGAGAAGTCGAAAGAATTACAATACCCATTCCTCCTAAAATCCTAGGAATTCGTTGATGGTTGGAATAGATTCGTAGGCCGGGTCGGCTGATACGTTTTAAAACAGTTCTATATGGCCCTTTTCTATTCCTTCTATGTCGCAGAGTTGAAACCAAGAAATATTTCTTGCTTACTCGATGTTTTCTCACATTTTCGATAAAGCCTTCGCGTAGAAGTATTTTAACAATGTTTTCAGTGATATTTGTAGATGCTATTCGAACCGTTCCTTTTTTATCCATGTCAGCATTTCGTATAGAAGTTATTATTTCGGCAATAGTGTCCCTACCCATGATGAACTATAATTATTGGTGCCTCCGGGTTTTTATATAATCAGCATGCTCTACTCTTTTTTTTTCATGAATTATTAAAGGTATATGCGTGAGAAACAATCTACTAATGCATTCTACTAATTAATGGAATCTAATTCAGTTCAGATATCTTACTATGAACCTCCCTTTTTTTATGTTTTATTATGTTTTCATCTATTAGTATTTATTTAGAATCTATTTATAATACCTCAGGAGCTAATGAGACTATTTTAGTAAAATTCAACTGTCTCAATTCCCGAGCGATCGCACCAAAAACTCGAGTTCCTTTGGGATTTCCTTCTTGATCAATGACAACTGCTGCATTGTCATCATATTGTATTATCATACCATTGTCACGTTTGAGTTCTTTACATGTACGTACAATTACAGCTCTGATCACTTCTGATCTTTGTAGAGGCATATTGGGAACTGCTTCTTTGATTACAGCAACAATAACGTCACCAATATGAGCATATCGGCGATTACTAGCTCCTATGATTCGAATACACATTAATTCTCTAGCCCCGCTGTTGTCCGCTACATTTAAATAGGTCTGAGGTTGAATCATATCATTCTTATTATTTTTCTCTTTTTTCTTTCAATGCTAACTAACTAAAGGGCGAAGAAAAAAAGAAGAAAGATTGTTTGTCCAGAAATAAAAAAACTGCGGTTTTTTCATCACAAGGCCCCTTTCCTTTCGTTCCATATCCCTATCCCGCAATAACGAATTGAGTTCGTATAGGCATTTTGGACGCAGCTATAGAAATAGCTTCTCTGGCTACAATTTCTGATACTCCACCCATTTCATAAAGTATTCGACCCGGTTTAACGACGGATACCCAATATTCGGGAGATCCTTTCCCCGAACCCATACGTGTTTCGGTAGGCCTTACTGTAACAGGTTTGTCTGGAAATATACGTACCCATATTTTTCCACCACGACGCGCATATCGTGCCATGGCTCGTCGCCCCGCTTCTATTTGTCTAGATGTGATCCAAGCGGGTTCAAGTGCCTGAAGGGCGTATCCGCCGAAACAAATTCGATTGCCTCGATAAGATATTCCCTTCATTCTTCCTCTATGTTGTTTACGAAATCTGGTTCTTTTGGGGTTATAGTTGATGGTTGTTTCTCAATGCCATCTCTACTGCAGAACTGGACATGAGAGTTTCTTCTCATCCAGCTCCTCGCGAATGAAACGATTAAATAATATTGTATATATTTTGAATTGAATGAATAATGAATCATGGAATTTTTTGAGATATAATCTGTCACGTACACGTAGGAATAAAATAAAATGATAAATTCCATTTTATAATTAATGAATCTTCATTTATTTTTACCTTTATTTTATTTATTTTTATTGAATTGCCCAAAACTTAGCAATCCAGTAAGGCTTTCGCGGGCGAATATTTGCTCTTTCAACATCCCTTTCATTCGTAGGGGCGTTCCATGACCTATCAGAATAAATGAATTGGTTCTTGGCTCGTTCCGCCATCCCACCCAATGAATCATTAGGATTCGTTTTCAAGGGAATCTTCCTCAGTCACAGGTTCTGTCGTTCCCATCGCTTCTCGATTAATGACTAGGCCCGAACTCTGCAATGGAGCTCCTAATAAAATTTGTTCCTGAATCAATCTTCTCAGTCTTTATTGACTCGGCGCTCTTTATTCTTTTTTATTTTTCGTATAAATTGTATTCATATTCATCGAATCTAATTATTAATTATGGACGAATACATTAATGCTTTATTACATTGCCTTTTATAAGATAGTTCATAGACCATACATATTGGAATCATATATCATTGCTATTCTTTTTCTTTCTTTCTCTCACCCCTCCATTTATCCATATCCCTTTGTTTTTGCTTCACAACCTTATAGATTGATTTTTCTTTTATGTAAAAAAAAATGCTTCAGTTGCTACAACAATATGATCAATACATCATATAGCGACTGGTTCCTTGGATCCAGATAATACGAAGCAATGAGCTGGTTATTAGTTATATAGTTATTAGTTCATACTAGGGGATGGCCCTTTGTTTTTTAATCCTAACCTAACTCTAAATAAAAAACCAACGAGTCACACACTAAGCATAGCAATTATATGGAGATGGAGTCAATCGAATTGTTATTCAACCCTATAGAATTAAGAATTCGAAAAAATTATCATTTTTTTGATTGAACGGAAAAAAATGAACGAGTTTGTGATTTTTTATTCAATTGCCGGATGGATGGAACAGAAAGACAACGAAAGGCCCATTATTCCTCGTCTGCAAATATCCAAATTTTGATTCCTAATGCCCCATAGATAGTTCGAACTGTATAGGAACAATAATCAATTTTGGCTCGAATGGTTTGTAGGGGAACCCTACCTTCTCTGATCCATTCGACACGTGCTATTTCCTTTCCGTCGATACGCCCTGCAATTTGTACTTGAATTCCCTTTGTATCTGCTTTTTCAGTTAATTCAATAGCTTTTTTCATTGCCTTTCGAAACGAAACTCTATTCTTTAATTGTTCGGCTATAAATTCTGCAAGAATATTAGGTTGTCCATACGGTTTTTCAACTCTTGTGATAGCAATGTTAAGTTTTTGGTTCACAGAATTAAATTCTTTTTGTGCATTGCTCTGTAATTCTTCAATTCCTCGCGGGCTGCCCTCTATGAACAATTTTGGGAATCCCATATATATTATGACCTGGATCAGATCGATTCTTTTTTTAATCTTTATGCGTGCAATTCCCTCGGCACCCGAGGATATTTTCCTATTTTTTTGTACATAATTCTTGATACAATCCTGTATTTTTTGATCTTCCTGGAGACCCTCGGAATAACTTTTTGGTTGTGCAAACCAAACAGAATGATGACTTTGGGTTGTACCAAGTCGGAAACCGAGTGGATTTATTTTTTGTCCCATAGCACCTCGCTATCTCTATAAGGCCATATCATTTCTCTATTAGCCCACGTCATTCTGTTACGATATAGCATATGATCCATCATATATAGATACCTCTCTCTGACATCTTTATACTTATCTTTATATACCCATCCATATTTTCTTAACCATATGAAATAGTTTTTCTCTTTAGATGTATCTTTCAATACAATAGTTATATGACAGGTGGGTCTTTTTATCGGATAACTACGTCCTCGGGCTCGGGGTTTTAACTTTTTCATGCTAGTACCTTCATTAACTTCGGCTTGACTAATGATTAAAGCCGTTTCGTTGAATCCCATATTGTGACTAGCATTTGCTGCTGCAGAATAAACTAATTTTAAAATGGGATAACACGCTCGATAAGGCATGAGTTCTAGTATCATAAGTGTTTCCTCGTAGGGACGCCCACGAATCTGATCAATTACTCTTCGCGCTTTATGAGCAGACATACGTATATGTTGACCTAAAGCGTATACTTCTACATCTGGGTCACTCTTTATCATAAGGTTCACCTCCCACCAATAAACGATGAGCACCCATATCCACTTTATTAATTAATATATTAACGACGAGATTTATTATCGTTTCTCGCATGCCCCCGGAAATTCAGAGTAGGTGCAAATTCTCCCAATTTGTGACCTACCATACGATCTGTTATATAAATAGGCAAATGTTCCTTTCCATTATGAATAGCAATTGTATGGCCGATCATTGTGGGTATAATGGTAGATGCCCGGGACCAAGTTACGATTGTATCTTTTTCTGCCCTCGTGTTGAGCTTCGCAATTTTTATCAATAAATGATTAGCTACAAAAGGATTTTTTTTTAGTGAACGTGTCACAGCTAATTACTCCTTTTTTTTTGTAAAGATGAGGAAACATATTCTATTTTCAATATTCTCCTATTTACTACGGCGACGAAGAATCAAACTATCACTATATTTATTCCTTTTTCTACTTCTTCTTCCAAGCGCAGGATAACCCCAAGGGGTTGCGGGTTTTTTTCTACCAATTGGGGCCCTCCCTTCGCCACCCCCATGGGGATGGTCTACAGGGTTCATAACTACTCCTCTTACTACAGGACGCTTACCTAGCCAACACTTAGATCCGGCTCTACCCAAACTTTTCTGGTTCACCCCAACATTACCCACTTGTCCGACTGTTGCTGAGCAGTTTTTGGATATCAAACGGACCTCCCCAGATGGTAATTTTAATGTGGCCGATTTACCCTCTTTTGCAATCAGTTTCGCTACAGCACCCGCTGCTCTCGCTAATTGTCCACCCTTTCCAAGTGTGATTTCTATGTTATGTATGGCCGTGCCTAAGGGCATATCGGTTGAAGTAGATTCTTCTTTTTGATCAATCAAAATCCCTTCCCAAACTGTACAAGCTTCTTCCAAAGCATACGGCTTTCTGGATGTATATGATGATATCTAGACAGATGGATCTCATATGAATCGTATGATGAAATACCACACGAGTGGGAATCCAAATCTGCCGAATCACTCATGTTATGATCTTCTACATCCTAGGTCTCCCCGTTCCTTCATCTGGCTTATGTTCTTCATGTAGCATTCAGACCGAATGACTTTATGAAATTACGTCGATACTTCCACATATTACGGGTAACGTAGGAGACATCTCTATTTTTCCCGGGGGGGTAGAATTACCACTGCTTAGCTTTCAATTCGCCTCTGACCATCAAATGAAATGTGAATAACCCGTCCTCCTCTCTTTGAAACAAGGGGCGCTCCGGCTCTATCGGTGCTTCAAACAATTTTGTCTTCTCCATATTACTATATCTCTAGAGTCAATAATTTTATATGAGGAACTACTGAACTCAATCACTTGCTGCCATTACTCTTCAGTTTTCTGTTGAGGTCTATCCCGTAGAGGTACTCAAATTGGATCAGTGATCGATTTCTAGGTTTCGTTGTAAACCTAATTGGTTACTTCCAATTACGTAAATCAATGGTTCAAACCGCACTCAAAGGTAGGGCATTTCCCATTGAGATAGGAACTTCTGTACCAGAAACAATGGTATCTCCAATGATAGCCCCTCTGGGATGTAAAATATATCTCTTCTCACCATCCCCATAGTGTATGAGACAAATATATGCATTTCGATTAGGGTCGTATTCTATGGTTACGATTCTACCAGATATGTCTTTTTCATTCCGTCGAAAATCGATTTTACGGTATAGACGCTTATGACCTCCCCCTATATGCCTTGCGGTAATGATTCCTCTGGCATTACGACCTTTACCACAACGACGCTGTCCATAGATCAAATTATTTCGGGGATTGGATTTCACTTGACTGCCGACGGCTCCATTGCGTGTGCTCGGGGTAGAAGTTTTGTATAAATGTATCGCCGTGTTATTAAGTATTTTGATTTAAGTTCTTTTCTTTCTAAGAGGTGGAATAGAATAACCCGGTTGAAGCGTAATGATCATACGTCTGTAATGCATTGTATGTCCCATAATGGGTCCCATTCTTCTACCCTTTCCCGGGAGTCGATGACTATTCATAGCTATTACCTTGACACCAAAGAAGAGTTCGACCCAATGCTTTATTTCTGTCCTAGTTGATCCTGATTCGACATTAGAAGTATATTGATTGTTCCCCAATAACCGAATACTTTTGTCTGTAAATACTGCATATTTGATTCCATCCATAAATCCATTTTCTTCCCTATGAGTTCCAGTATCGATAAGAATTCTATTTCTTACTGTTCATATGTTATGGTATGAATATACCATACCAATTCGTTATGTATGGATGATGAGATTTCATTGATACAGAGCCAATTCCAATAGACGTATTGAACGTTCCCGTTGGCGTGCATCCAGCAGGAATTGAACCTACGAATTTGCCAATTATGAGTTGGGCGCTTTAACCATTCAGCCATGGATGCGTAACGGGGATCGTCGTACATCGTGAATAACCAAATTCCAATTGAAATGAAATCCTTAGGAGGAATCAATGAAGCAGGAAGCAGTGAAACGACATCCATTAAAATCCTGGATCTTCGAATTGAGAGAGATATTGAGAGAGATCAAGAATTCTCACTATTTCTTAGATTCGTGGACCAAATTCGATTCCGTGGGATCTTTCACTCACATTTTTTTCCACCAAGAACGTTTTATGAAACTCTTTGACCCCCGAATTTGGAGTATCCTACTTTCACGCGATTCACAGGGTTCAACAAACAATCGATATTTCACGATCAAAGGTGTAGTAGTACTGCTTGCAGTAGCGGTCCTTATATATCGTAATCGTATTAACAATCGAAATAGGGTCGAAAGAAAAAATCTCTATTTGATGGGGCTTCTTCCTATACCTATGAATTCCATTGGACCCAGAAATGATACATTGGAAGAATCTTTTGGGTCTTCCAATATCAATAGGTTGATTGTTTCGCTCCTGTATCTTCCAAAAGGGAAAAAGATCTCTGAGAGTTGTTTCATGGATCCGAAAGAGAGTACTTGGGTTCTCCCAATAACTAAAAAGTGTATCATGCCTGAATCTAACTGGGGTTCGCGGTGGTGGAGGAACCGGATCGGAAAAAAGAGGGATTATAGTTGTA